GCGAATTGAAAGCTAAGCAGTGGGAATTCTAAAGATTCCCCGGGGAAAAATAGAGATGTCTCCTATGTTACCCATAATATGTGGAAGTATCGACGTAATTTCATAGAGTCATTCGGTCTGAATGCTACATGAAGAACATAAGCCAGATGACGGAACGGGAAAACCGAGGATGTAGAAGATCATAACATGATCGATTTGGCAGATTTAGATTCCTATATATCCACCCATGTGTTACTTCACTATACGATATATAAGATCCATCTGTATAGATATCATTATCTACATCCAGAAAGCCGTATGCTTTGGAAGAAGCTTGTACAGTTTGGGAAGGGGTTTTGATTGATCAAAAAGAAGAATCTACTTCAACCGATATGCCCTTAGGCACGGCCATACATAACATAGAAATGACACTTGGAAAGGGTGGACAATTAGCTAGAGCCGCGGGTGCTGTAGCAAAACTGATTTCAAAAGAGGGGAAATCGGCCACATTAAAATTACCTTCTGGGGAGGTCCGTTTGATATCCAAAAACTGCTCAGCAACAGTCGGACAAGTGGGGAATGTTAGGGTGAACCAGAAAAGTTTGGGTAGAGCCGGATCTAAGCGTTGGCTAGGTAAGCGTCCTGTAGTAAGGGGAGTAGTTATGAACCCTGTAGACCATCCCCACGGGGGTGGTGAAGGGAGGGCCCCAATTGGTAGAAAAAAACCCACAACCCCTTGGGGTTATCCTGCACTTGGAAAAAGAAGTCGAAAACGGAATAAATATAGTGATAATTTGATTCTTCGTCGCCGTAATAAATAGGAGAGAAAATTCTATTTCGTTCTTCGTCTTTACAAAACAAAAGAAAAAAATATAGGAGTAAGTTGTGACACATTCATTCAAAAAAAATCCTTTTGTAGCAAATCATTTACTAAGAAAAATGGATAAGCTTAACACAAAAGAAGAAAAAGAAATAATAATAACTTGGTCCCGGGCATCTACCATTATACCCACAATGGTCGGTCATACTATTGCTATCCATAATGGAAAGGAGCATCTGCCTATTTATATCACAGATCGTATGGTAGGCCACAAATTGGGAGAGTTTGCACCTACTTTAAATTTCCGAGGACACGCGAAAAGCGATAATAGATCGCGTCGTTAAGAAATGTTAATAAAAATTTAGATTAATAAAAATAGATTAGATATATCTATCTACATGCTTATCATTCATTAGTAGGAGGCAAACTTTATGTTCGAGAAGAAACAAACAGACGTATATGCTTTAGGTCAACATATAGCTATGTCTGCTCACAAAGCGCGAAGAGTAATCGATCAAATTCGTGGACGTTCCTACGAAGAAACACTTATGATACTAGAACTCATGCCTTATCGAGCATGTTATCCAATTTTTAAATTGGTTTATTCTGCAGCAGCAAATGCTAGTTACATTCTGGGTTCCAATGAAGCAAATTTAATCATTAGTAAAGCTGAAGTCAACGAGGGTACTGCCGTGAAGAAATTAAAACCTCGAGCTCGAGGACGTAGTTATCCGATAAAAAGACCTACCTGCCATATAACTATTACAGTGAAAGATATGTCCTTACCTGAATATGTAAGGAAAAACTTTCTTGAATGGTCAAAAAAACCTAAATGGAAAAAATGGAAAAATAAGTATACAGATGTGACGTATCATGATATGTATAGTAATGGGGGAGTATGGGACAAAAAATAAATCCACTTGGTTTCAGACTTGGTACAACTCAAAGTCATCATTCCCTTTGGTTTGCGCAACCAAAAAATTATTCTGAAGGTCTACAAGAAGATCAAAAAATAAGAAATTCTATCAAAAATTATATACAAAAAAATATGAGAATAGCTTCCGGCGTCGAGGGAATTGGACGTATAGAGATTCAAAAAAGTATCGATCTGATACAGGTCATAATCTATATGGGATTCTCAAAGTTATTAATAAAAAGTCAGACGCGAGAAATTGAAAAATTAAAGAGGAATTTACAAGAAGAATTACAGATGAATCTACAAAAAGAATTTCATTGGGTGAACCGAAAACTTAACATTGCTATCACAGAAATTGAAAAACCTTATGGAAACCCTAATATTCTGGCAGAATTTCTAGCCAACCAATTAAAGAATAGAGTTTCCGTTCGCAAAGCAATGAAAAAGGTTATTGAATTAACTGAAAAAGAAGGTACAAAAGGAATTCAAGTACAAATAGCAGGGCGTATCAATGGAAAAGAGATTGCACGTGTCGTATGGATCAGAGAAGGTAGGGTTCCTCTACAAACCATTCGAGCTAAAATTGATTATTGCTCCTATACAGTTCGAACTATCCATGGGGTATTAGGCATCAAAATTTGGATATTTATAGACGGGGAATAATAAACCTTTCCCTACCTTTCTCTTCTATCCATCGCTGGAACAAAATAAGTTCCTTCCTTCTTTTTCTGTTCAATCAAAACCAAAACAAACAATTCTCATTCTTAATTCTTCTTAATTCTATAGGGTTGAATAAAAATTCAATTAATGATTTGATATAATTGCTATGCTTAGTGTGTGACTCGTTGGGTTTTTTAGGATTAGGGTGAAAAAAAGACCAACCCCTTACTTTAGTCTAAACTAATAACTATAGAACTAATAACCAACTCATCACTTCACATTATCTGGATCCAAAGAGCCAGTCAAGATATGATATATTGGTCATATGATTGTAGCAACTGATTCATTTTTTTGCATAAACAAAAGAAAAATCAATTTGATTCTAAGTTGTAAAGCGAAATAGAGAAGAAGGGTGTGGATAAAGGGAAGGGTGAGAGAAAGAGATAAAAAGACTATCAATGATATATAATTCCAATATAAATAATATGTAAGGTCTATGAGTCATCTCATAAAAGGCAATGTAATAAAGCATCAATACTGATTCATCTATAATGAAATGAATCGGCTTATCGAAAAAAAATCAAGAGCTTCGGGCCAATAAAGACTGAGAGGGTTGACTCAAGAACAAATTTCATTATGAGCTCCATTGTAGAATTAAGACCTAACCATTAAGAAAGAAGCGATGGGAACGATGGAACCTGTGAATCCAAAAGATTCTATTGAAAACGAATTCGAATGATTCATTGATCGGGATGGCGAAACGAACCAGAGACCGATTCATCTATTCGGAAAAGTCATAAGCTAACCCTACAAATGAAATAGCGATCGAAAGAGTCAATATTCGCCCGCGAAAACTGGATTTTGTTGATTTGCAAAATTTGGGTCAATCAAAATCAAATAGGCTAAGGGGCAAAACAAAGTAAAGAGTCATTATAACATTCTAATATAAAAAGTAATACTATCTATAAATAAAAAAATTTAGAAATAATTATTAATATGTTTAGTTATCTATACAAACAAGATATACAAATGACTAATAGATTTGATCTAGATTAGGTAAAATACATGATTCGCCGTATTACTCATTAAATACATGTATATTTTAAATTCAAGATATATCTTAATTGAAATGAAAGATTTGTGAATCCTTTCTATTCTATTCGCGAGGAGCTGGATGAGAAGAAACTCTCACGTCCGGTTCTGTAGTAGAGATGGAATTCAGAACCAACCATCAACTATAACCCTAAAAGAACTAGATTCCGTAAACAACATAGAGGAAGAATGAAGGGAATATCTTATCGAGGTAATCACATTTGTTTCGGTAAATATGCTCTTCAGGCACTTGAACCCACTTGGATCACATCGAGACAAATAGAAGCAGGTCGACGAGCAATGACACGAAATGCACGTCGTGGTGGAAAAATATGGGTACGTATATTTCCAGACAAACCGGTTACAGTAAGATCCGCAGAAACACGTATGGGTTCGGGGAAAGGATCCCCCGAATATTGGGTAGCTGTTGTTAAACCGGGCCGCATACTTTATGAAATGGGTGGAGTAACAGAAAGTATAGCCAGAAAGGCTATTTCAATAGCAGCGTCCAAAATGCCTATACGGGCTCAATTCATTATTTCGGGATAAAAATGAAGAATAGACTAAAAGGAAAAATAGACTGAAGGGAAATAGGTGAATAGCTGTCTTGGGGATTCAAAAAAAATAGCAAGTGCAGGTTTCTTTTTTTGGACAAACAATATTTCTTTTTTTTCTTCGCCTTTTGCCTTGAAAGAACAGATTCAAAAAAATGATATGATTCAACCTCAGACCTATTTGAATGTAGCGGATAACAGCGGGGCTCGAAAATTGATGTGTATTCGAATCATAGGAGCTAGCAATCGCCGATATGCTCATATTGGTGACGTTATTGTTGCTGTGATTAAAGAAGCAGTGCCAAGGATGCCCCTAGAAAGATCAGAAGTGGTCAGAGCTGTAATTGTACGTACTTGTAAAGAACTCAAACGTGACAGCGGTATGATAATACGATATGATGACAATGCTGCAGTCCTCATTGATCAAGAAGGAAATCCAAAGGGAACTCGGGTTTTTGGTGCGATTGCCGGGGAGTTGAGACAGCTAAATTTTACTAAAATAGTTTCATTAGCTCCCGAGGTATTATAAAACGAGACCATGATATGGTTATAGTAGGGTATTTGAAAGAAATAGATTCAGAAATAGATTCAGATTCATTAGTAGATTGTGTCTCACGCATATACCTTTAATCATTCATATTTATCAAAAAAAAAAAAAAAACAAGAAAAACATGTTGATTATATCCAAATTTTGAGGAAAAAAAATTAATTCATCATGGGTAAGGATACTATTGCTGACATAATAACCTCTATAAGAAATGCTGATATGGATAGAAAAAGAGTGGTTCGAATAGCATCTACCAATATCACTGAAAATATTGTTAAAATACTTTTACGAGAAGGTTTTATCGAAAATGCGAGAAAACATCAAGAAAACAGCAAATCTTTTTTGGTTTTAACCCTACGACATAGGAGGAATAGGCAAAAGCCTTATAGAAAGAGAAACGTTTTCAATTTAAAACGGATCAGTCGACCCGGT